AGATACAAAAGGAATTCAAGTACAAATTGCAGGACGTATCGACGGAAAAGAAATAGCACGTGTCGAATGGATCAGAGAGGGTAGGGTTCCCCTACAAACCATTCGAGCTAAAATTGATTATTGTTCCTATACAGTTCGAACTATCTATGGGGTATTAGGCATCAAAATTTGGATTTTTATAGACAAGGAATAAGAAAACTTTAATTGTTTTTCCATTCAATGGATTGAACAAAAAAAGGGAAACTCGTTCCTTCTTTTTCTGGCCAATGAAAGCAAGCAATTCTAATTCTAAATTTTCTTAATTCTATAGGGTTGAATAAAAAATTGATTGACCTTTTTTTTATATAATTGCTATGCTTAGTGTGTGACTCGTTGGTTTTCTTTAGGGTTAGAATTAAAAAAAAATCACTAGCCCGGAGCCCGCTAGTAGGAAAACCAACTCATCACTTCGTATTATCTGGATCTAAAGAATCAGTCAAGATATGATAAATCGGTCATATCTTTGTAGCAACTGCCATTTTTTTTGAATAGACTTTAATTCTAAGTTTAACGCAAAATAAAAAAGAAAGGTGTGGATAAATGGAAGGATGAGAGAAAGAAAGAAAAAGAAGATAAATGCTATAGAATTCCAATATGTAAGGTCTATGAGTCATCTCATAAAAGGCAGTGTAATAAAGCATCAATACTAAATTGATTCATTTAATATTTCATTATAAATGAATCTTTGGTATAGAAGAAAAAAAGTAAGAGCTTCGAGCCAATAAAGACTAAGAAGGTTGACTCAAGAATAAATTGGATTATGCGCTCCGTTGTAGAATTAGGACCTAACCATTAAGTATGAAGCGATGGGAACGATGGAACCGGTGAATGCAAAAGATTTTATTTAACAAATGAATCTTAACGATTCACTAGTCGGGATGGCGAAATTAACCAGAAATCGATTCATCTACAATCGATTCATCTATTCTGAGAAGTCACGAACAAGCGTTATGACTGAAATAGAGATTGCAAGAGTAAATATTCGCCCGCAAAAACGCACTTTTTTTTTGAAAAACTTGGATAAAGGACAAAAGAAACTAAAGATTTATTAGAATGTTAGAAAAAAACTATTTTTATTATAAAAATATTCTAATAGCTATTGAAATTAATTGAAATTCAATTTTGAATCCTTTTAGTTGCGAGGAGCTGGATGAGAAGAAATTATCACGTCCAATTCTGTAGTAGAGATGGAATTCCGAAACAACCATCAACTATAACCCGAAAAGAACTAGATTCCGTAAACAACATAGAGGAAGAATGAAGGGAATATCTTATCGGGGTAATCATATTTCTTTCGGTAAATATGCTCTTCAGGCACTTGAACCTGCTTGGATCACATCTAGACAAATCGAAGCAGGTCGGCGAGCAATGACACGAAATGCGCGTCGTGGTGGAAAAATCTGGGTGCGTATATTTCCAGACAAACCGGTTACAGTACGACCTGCTGAAACACGTATGGGTTCGGGGAAAGGATCCCCTGAATATTGGGTAGCTGTTGTTAAACCGGGGCGAATACTATATGAAATGGGTGGAGTAACTGAAAATATAGCTAGAAGGGCTATTTTAATAGCAGCATCAAAAATGCCTATACGAACGCAATTTATTATTTCGGGATAAAAAGCTAGAACCGACGGAACTAAGCCTTGGGGATGAAACAAAAACGCAGGTTTCTTTTTTTGGACAAAGAATATTTCTTTTATTTTCTTCATCCTTTACATTGGAAGAATAGACTAAAAATATGATTCAACCTCAGACCCATTTAAATGTAGCGGATAACAGCGGGGCTCGAGAATTGATGTGTATTCGAATCCTAGGAGCTAGCAATCGTCGATATGCTCATATTGGTGACGTTATTGTTGCTGTGATCAAAGAAGCAGTACCCAATATGCCCCTAGAAAAATCAGAAGTAGTTAGAGCTGTAATTGTTCGTACCTGTAAAGAACTTAAACGTAACAGCGGTATGATAATACGATATGATGACAATGCGGCAGTTGTGATTGATCAAGAAGGAAATCCAAAAGGAACTCGAATTTTTGGTGCAATCCCCCGAGAATTGAGACAATTAAATTTTACTAAAATAGTTTCATTAGCTCCCGAGGTATTATAAAATGAAATCGTGATATCTTTGGCGTATTTGAAAGAAATCGATTAAAAACTAGATGAATTCGTAGATTGTGTCTCACGCATATACCTTTAAAAATTTATCTTCATAAACCAATAAAAAAAAAGAAAAACATGTTGATTATATCGAATTTTGAGACACCAATAAGTTTAGTTCATCATGAGTAGAGACACTATTGCTGAGATAATAACCTCTATACGAAATGCTGATATGGATAGAAAAAGAGTTGTTCGCATAGCATCTACTAATATTACCGAAAATATTGTTAAAATAATTTTTCGAGAAGGTTTTATCGAAAACGTCAGAAAACATCGAGAAAAAAACAAATCTTATTTGGTTTTAACCCTGCGACATAGAAGGAATAGGCAAAAACCCTATAGAAATTTTTTAAATTTAAAACGGATCAGTCGACCCGGTCTACGAATCTATTCTAACTCTCAACGAATTCCGAGGATTTTAGGTGGGATGGGGATTGTAATTCTTTCTACTTCTCGAGGTATAATGACAGACCGGGAGGCTCGACTAGAAGGAATCGGCGGAGAAATTTTGTGTTATATATGGTAATCCTTTTAATATCCAAATCGGATCCCAAACTTTTTCCTGTTTGTAAAAAAAAGAAAAGGGGTCAGTTGTCTAATATTATTTCTCCTCCATCAGTTGATACTTCAAGGGGGCTTTACCTGGAATGAAAGAACAAAAATGGATTCATGAAGGTTTAATTACTGAATCGCTTCCCAATGGCATGTTCCGGATTCGGTTAGATAATGAGGATCTGATTCTAGGTTATGTTTCAGGAAAGATCCGACGTAGTTTTATACGGATACTACCGGGGGATAAAGTAAAAATTGAAGTAAGTCGTTATGATTCAACCAGAGGACGTATAATTTATCGACTCCGAAACAAGGATTCGACAGATTAGGTAGTTTTTATTCAATACGATTCGAGATTCAAAATTGCAAGAAACTTATTTTCTACCAAGAAGTAGATTCAGAATTAAGATAAGGAATGAAAAATATGAAAATAAGAGCTTCCGTTCGTAAAATTTGTGAAAAATGTCGACTAATCCGCAGGCGGGGACGCATTATAGTAATTTGTTCCAACCCGAGACATAAACAAAGACAAGGATAATCAGACTCGCTAAAAGGCTCAATGTACAAATAAGGAATCTGTTTTGATATGAAATGGATATATCCATATATTTCTGACTCATATTTATGAGATGATAAAATATGGCAAAAGCTATGCCGAGAATCGGTTCACGTAGGAATGGACGTATTGGTTCGCGTAAGAGTGCACGTAGAATACCAAAAGGAGTTATTCATGTGCAAACAAGTTTCAATAATACCATTGTGACGGTTACAGATGTACGGGGTCGGGTGGTTTCCTGGTCCTCAGCTGGTACTTCTGGATTCAAGGGTACGAGAAGAGGGACACCCTTTGCTGCTCAAACTGCAGCGGCAAATGCTATTCATACAGTAATAGATCAAGGTATGCAACGAGCAGAAGTCATGATAAAAGGTCCCGGTCTCGGAAGAGACGCAGCATTACGAGCTATTCGTAGAAGTGGTATACTATTAACTTTCGTACGGGATGTAACCCCTATGCCACATAATGGCTGTAGACCTCCAAAAAAAAGACGTGTGTAGAAATTGCAAGAGAAACAAGAGAAATAAATAATTCAATCAAATAAAATAATATTACTATGGTTCGAGAGAAAGTAACAGTATCTACTCGGACACTACAGTGGAAGTGTGTTGAATCAAGAACAGACAGTAAACGTCTTTATTATGGGCGCTTTGTTCTAGCTCCACTTATGAAAGGACAAGCCAACACTATAGGGATTGCGGTGCGACGAGCTTTGCTTGGAGAAATAGAAGGAACGTGTATCACACGTGTAAAATCTGAGAACGTCCCGCATGAATATTCTATTATAACGGGTATTCAAGAATCAGTCCATGAAATTTTAATGAATTTGAAAGAAATTGTATTGAAAAGTAATCTATATGGAACTTGCGACGCGTCTATTTGTGCCAGGGGCCCTGGATATGTAACTGCTCAAGATATCATCTTACCACCTTATGTAGAAATCGTCGACAATACACAACATATAGCTAGCTTGACAGAACCAATTAATTTGTGTATTGGATTAGAAATCGAGAGAAATCGCGGATATCTTAAAAAAATGCCACATAACTTTCAAGATGTAAGTTATCCTATAGATGCTGTATTCATGCCTGTTCGAAATGTAAATCATAGTATTCATTCCTATGGGAATGGGAATGACAAACAAGAGATACTGTTTCTCGAAATATGGACAAATGGGAGTTTAACTCCGAAAGAAGCACTTCATGAAGCCTCTCGGAATTTGATTGATTTATTTATTCCCTTTTTACATAAGGAAGAAGAAAACTTACCTTTAGAGGACAATCAACACACGATTCCTTTATCCGCTTTTCCTTTTCACAATAAATTGATAAATTGGATAAACTCAGAAAAAACAAAAAAATAGCATTGAAATCCATTTTTCTTGACCAATCCGAATTGTCTCCCAGGGTCTATAATTGCCTCAAAAGGTCCAATATATATACATTTTTGAATAAGAGTCAAGAAAAGATCTTATGAAAATTGAACATTTTCACCTAAAAGATGTAAAACGGATATTGGACATTCTAGAAAAACATTTCGCAATTGATTTACCAAAAAATAAGTTTTAAATCTATTGCTATTAGATTTTTTTTCGTCTTTTTTTATTATATTATAATTAATTTTAATTAAGATTAAGATGAAAATAGGTTTTCAATCTGTAGCCCAATTCATATATTCGAAAGAAATTCTGAAT